GTTGTTCGATTAAGTAAGGAAAACTCAATGGAATTCATAATTCTCTTAATGTTTTTTTTTTACTTTTTTTGTTTTTGTCGGAATATTCAGAAACTAAGACCACTCGAGTGCCCCTTTTCGCCACGCATAAACTAAACCAACAATTAGGATAATCATGAAAATGAAAGCTTCTGTAAATACGGATACCCCCAATACATCAAAACTCATTGCCCATGGATAAAGAAAAACCGTTTCAATATCAAAAACAACAAAAACTAGAGCAAACATATAATACCGGATTCTAAATTGTAACCAAGCATCGCCCATCGGTTCTATACCCGATTCATAACTAGAAAGTTTCTCTGGCCCTTTGTTAATCGGGGCTAAAACTGCGGAAATTAGAAATGCCAAAATAGGAATAACGCTTGATATTATTAGAAATGCCCAGAAAATATCATATTTGTAAAGCAGAAACATAGACGAACTCCTATGAATGCAGAAAATATACCGAATTCGTCGATTCGAATTGGAATTCATTGTCAAGTCATCGATAACTGGTTAATCAAAACAACAATTCATTTTGATCGAACCACATAGTTTCGTTTGTTTGTTGTGATGCCTCGTTTTCAGATTTCTCGATTGTACTCCTATTTTCATTACACTTGCTTCGGGTTTATTTCAATATAGTATAAATCTCTTATACAAACAAAACAAACAAAACTCTCTTGCGTTCACCTCGCTTCGGACTTGTGTAAATAAAAGGAATTCAAAATAAAATTCTCATTTTTGTTTCGAATTTCTATTTCGAAATTTCGAATATTAGAATTCGAAATTTAATCTAGTCTGATTCTATTCTATAATATATTATCTATATCTATTTTGTTTTATGTTTATGAATTTTGTTTATGAAAAGATATTTGTTTTTCAAACTCTGACGTATCAACAAATACAGCAATCCGTTCCTATATCGATGTAACTTACTATTCCAGGGTTACGTTGGAGTTTTTAACCAGATTTATGTCATGATTTTGACTCCACAAATTCACCAAAAGTAGGTGAGTATATCAAAGAAGAGAAGTATCAATAACTCTTTGATTGTGAACAGTAAAAGGGGCAAATTCCTATCTAATTCACATACGAAGATTTTGAATTACTGAAGAAAAATGGGTTTGTTTATCCGAGCTTAGAAAAAAAATAGTGATTAAATCCAGTGACATGCACTTTTGTTTTCAGTTTTATGTTCTATTCTGAACGAGCCCCCTACGAGAAAGCTTATGGGAATGATTTTATTTCGATGAACCACCAGCAATCTCGAGCGGCCAGTTACAAACAACAAAAAATATAATAATGAGGAAATGAAAACTATCCAACTTTTGTATTTGAATTTGATTATTATTTGATTAGTATAGTTTGATTAGTATAGGGCTATACGGACTCGAACCGTAGACCTTCTCGGTAAAACAGATCGAACTAATTCTTATCAAAATGATTCGAACTCTTTCAAAGACCCAACGTGCATTTTTTTGCATTGGGCTCTTTCATTAACTGATATAAATAGCAGTTAGTTTACCATATTTTTTCTTGACAGAAAAAGAAGGAAATGGCTCCATGTGCTCTAATTCATTATTTGGATTCTGATATAGGAGCACTACCAAAGTGTTTCAAAGAAGGGTTATCTTGACGTAGGTTTGCTTATGGCCTAGATCAACCTAAGTTAAATGGAGTCTCTATCATCCTGATTAAAGAATCAAATATGAAACTTCATACGCCTTAAGGTTCATAGGACGAAAAGAGAATTTTTGAGGTCCTTATACTCATGATGCCTAGCATTGAATAGACTAGGTATTCACCTTATCAATATTTCAAATCAATGGTGGATTCTATTTGGTTCCGAAAAGGGCACCTGAATCGTACCAACCCATTTGTCAGGCTATTGTTCTCTTGTTTTGTCCCCTACAAGTCATGGAGTCAGACATTGATTTCTCAAAAAGATCAATTCCTTTGATTGCATGATGGACTCCTCTGAAAAACATTGGCGCGCGTGTAAACGAGGTGCTCTACCTAACTGAGCTATAGCCCTTGTCCTTGTGATACATATTTTATCATATTATGTAGATAATTTCTTGTCAAGATGAATATTCCATGATCCCGCATCATATCTCTTTGATCTTTTTGATTGGTATTGCTTAGAAGTCATATTGGATTTATAATCCATCGATGTGATGTGATGGGTCCCTTTTTGTTTCTCGTTATAATGATAAGACCTACTTAACTCAGTGGTTAGAGTATTGCTTTCATACGGCGGGAGTCATTGGTTCAAATCCAATAGTAGGTAGAACTTATTAGATACCATTGACCGGGGTATCTAATAAGTTTTTCTACTCACCTTCGTTTATTGATTTTGTATTTTTTCTATCCTATTCGATTTGATTTTCGAATTTCAACTTAAACTTTTTTCCTTACATCAGAATCCGCTTCCACTTGATTGAATTTAATTTTGATTGAATTTAATTGTATTCAA